ATAGACTAATTATTGGTGTTTGAATGAAAAGTGAGAGTGAGTTTGCATTTTTTCTCTATATGATCTATAATGATAGAAACTAATCATTGGTGTTTGAATGAAAAGTGAGAGTGAGTTTGCATTTTTTCTCTATATGATCTATAATGATATAAAATAATCATTGGTTTTTGAATGAAAAGTGAGATTGAGTTTGCATTTTTTCTCTATATGATCTATAATGATAGAAACTAATCATTGGTATTTGAATGAAAAGTGAGAGTGAGTTTGCATTTTTTCTCTATATGATCTATAATGATAGAAACTAATCATCGGTGTTTGAATGAAAAGTGAGAGTGAGAAGGAGTTTGCATATTTTATCATTATGATCTATAATGATGTAGAATAATCATAGGTATTTGAATGATTTGTGAGAGTGAAACGGTAAATCATTTTTTTAAGAAATGAACCCGGGTTCGACTTGCAGAGAAATTTGACCTATTTGTTTTAATTCAAATAACCAAATTCTCTATTTCAATAACCAAATCTTTTTGGCTATTACTCGAAATCGTGGATAGGGCAGTTGTAGAGATTTTTTTCTAAGTCGATTCTTTTGATTGTAGCCGCGCATATATGAATATTTTCAAATATTCAATTAGTCTTAATTATCCGCCTTAGTAAGTCCTTTCATCCGTGATGAACTGTTGGGCCAGTCTTACATTTTTTGTCGGTCAACCGAGTTATTCTATTCCACCTCTTAGAAAGAAAAAAATGAAAATCAAAATACTTAATAGCATGGCAATACATTTCTACAAAACTTCTACCCCGCGCACACGCAGGAAGTTTTTATTTTATTTCGATTTTAACCCCAATCGAAGGAAGACGGTTATTATGTTCGTCAATAACAAAAGACGTTTTGAAGAATTTGAATCTGATGATTTTAACGAATATCACAACAATCGAGTAATATGGTTAGTTACAGTGATGTTAAATCTAAAAGGAAATTTGCTACCACATGAGTTCCAAGATATCGTGCATAGCGTTCAGGTGTTCAGTCAGGAGGATCTGGAGTTGATTTCCAAAAATTGGTGTTTTTTAAGGGAATCGGGTGACCAGAGCGTTAAAAATTCTAAATGCTGCCTGACGCAGCTTTACGATGTTCGAGATCTAGATCGAGACGTAGTCGAGCTGGCCGACAAGATGATGACTTACATAGAATTGCGACTCCACTGTCAACTGAACAATAAGCGTTCTGAAATCATCGATAACTTAGAAAACGTTTTTACAACGAGATCAGAAGAGGAAATTCTTTCTGATGATATGTCTACCTTCTCCGGATTCTTCCAAGGTTTGGGGAGGGAGCTGAATGAAATCGATGAGTTAATATGTGAGGTAACTGGGAAGCCGGGTTTGGAGTTGCTCCTTAGGGAAATCGGACCTAAAAACGTCTTGAAAATCAAAAAATATTATGAAATTTCGACATTAGGATATGATGAATGTCAATTTTGCAACAGCTGTGCGGAGCAGGAGTCCGACAGTAAAATTTCAAAATACGTCCCCTGTTTTAAAAGTGCGGCGAAGCTAGAAAGGTTTTGGGCAGTGAGGTTTCGTCGAAAGTTTTATACCCAGTTGCTAGACTTTCTACCCGAGATAGATTATGATTTTGAAGAATGAATTTCCGTGATTGATTTAGAAAACTCGCGACTCGATAGTCTCTCTCAAGACTTTCAATAAATTAATAATTTCAAATTTAGAATCAAAAAGAAAGTTCTCCCTGGAATCGAGTGATTCCAGGGATAACTTTCTATCTATTTCTTTTCTATCGAGGTTTATGCGTCGTAAATTCCATTGGATAACCGATGAGTAGGACAGCGAATCGAAGGAAATTAGTAATAATGGAAAGGGCGGAAGATCTTTTTGATATTGTAGATACATATTCAGACTCGCGAGAATCTCTGGGTGTTCGGACATTCAATATTAGAGTGGATAGATAATTGACTTTATTAAATGGAAAGAATTTTTAAACTTTTTCTAGAATTGATCTAACTAGAATTGATCTAAAAAGTCGAAAAAGAATTAGAGAAATAAATATCCAGATCTTGCCTTTAGATTATATCTTCTTTATATAGAAAAAGAAAAGGATCCTTTTCAGGCGATAGGTCTAAGTTGCTATAACGTAATAAACCGATCCCTTTTGGCAAAAGAGGAAGGCATTTGCAATCTTCTTTGATTTGAAAAGGACATTAGCAATGATTATTTTGTCTTTCATTTAATGCCTGTTGGTGTTCCAAAAGTCCGACCTATGCCACTTGAACCTGAACTTGAACATAACCAGCAAAAAGACAAATCCTACTTGCTCGAAAGAGAAAAAGAATTCATAGCCGACGAAGAAAAAGGAAAAACAGAAAAAGAATTGATAAAAGCAGAAAAAGAATTCATAGACGAAGAAGAACAGGGAAAAAGAAGGAGAAGAAGATGAAAAAATGGAATAAAAGAAATAGCTAAAATCGAATCCATAAACTAAATAGAGATAAAGCCGACTATCGGACTCGAACCGATGACCATCGCATTACAAATGCGATGCTCTAACCTCTGAGCTAAGCAGGCTAGCATAAGAGAAATTCAACATGCATATAAATTCAATAAAATCGCAGAATCTTTGCTTGCTATGAAGTATATAATACTATTGAAATTGAATTCTTCGCTATTCAAAATTCTTCGCTTTCATAATAACTATATAGGAATCTAAAAAATAACACAAAATAGAATTTCAAATAAATAGTAAATGTTCTACAATATAACGATTAATCTAGGGGTATATAATTTAGATGGATTTATCCCAATAATATCTACATTATAGATTATTGAATAATAAATTCCTAAATCTTCAAAATGTTTTTTTTTTTCATTTTTGAATTCAATTGACATTTGATATTCTTTTTCTTATACTTAGTGAATTGGATTCCATATCCTCTAGATTTCTAATTCTAATTTTTGAATGGACTGATTTGTTATAACTAACTAGCCATTCCTCCGCTTTCATTCGTAAAGATGGAAGTTTGGACGAAAAATAGACCGTTTAAGTATTTGAAATTGCATAGAAAAGTGATCCTACGAGATAGATATATATATATATAGAGGGTCTGTATCCACTTATATTGAATTGGAGATATATAAATGATAAAATCGTTTTTGATTGGCTCAAATAGGATCTTTCTAGAGAATATGAAAGAAGATAGACACGAACTAAAAGCTAAGAAAACACTTTTTCAAGATAGCAATAGGTATCTAATGAATGCAATGGTTTCAGTATAAATGAAAGAAAAGGGGAAAGGACATCACAGGGCGATCCTAATCCGAAAAGGGGGATATGGCGAAATGGGTAGACGCTACGGACTTAATTGGATTGAGCCTTGGTATGGAAACTTACTAAGTGATAACTTTCAAATTCAGAGAAACCCTGGAATGAATAAAAATGGGCAATCCTGAGCCAAATCCAGTTTTCTGACAATAACAACAGGTTCAGAAAGCGAAAATCAAAAAGGATAGGTGCAGAGACTCAATGGAAGCTGTTCTAACGAATGGGGTTGATTGTGTTGCGTTGATAGAGAAATTCTTTTATCGAAACTTCCGAAAAGTTGAATGATAAGCCTATAATATATAAAGGTATGCGTACTGAAATCCTATGAAATATCAAAAGATTAATGACGCCTGGAATCTGTCTTTTTTCTATGAAAACTGGAAGAATTGTTGTGTAATATATTCCCTATTCAAGAAAGAATAGACAACTCATTCACGCCCCAGTCTGAGAGATCTTTTGAAGAATTGATTAATCGGACCAGAATAAAGATAGAGTCCCATTCTACATGTCAATACCGGCAACAATGAAATTTATAGTAATAGGAAAATCCGTCGATTTTAAAAATCGTGAGGGTTCAAGTCCCTCTATCCCCAAAAAGCCCATTTGACTGTTTAACTCTTTTTCTTTAGATTTCTCCTGTTTGGTTAGCGGTTTCAAATTCCTTATCTTTGCCATTCACCCGACTCTTTTAGAAACTGATCTGAGCGGAAAGCTTTTTCTCTTATCAGAAGATATATGATATATCTCATACATGTACAAATGAACAGAACAAGGAATACCGATTTGAATGATTCACGCTCGGTATTCTTTTTCATATTAAAACTTACCAAATTGTCCTTTTGCTGATCCAATCAATTCTAGACCTGGATGAGACTTTGTAATACCCTTTCAATTGACATAGACTTAAGTTATCTCGTAAAATGAGGATAGAACAGCGGGAATAGTCAGGATAGCTCAGCTGGTAGAGCAGAGGACTGAAAATCCTCGTGTCACCAGTTCAAATCTGGTTCCTGACACACGATTAGCCATCTCGGTTTTTCGAGATAGACCCCATCTATTTTCTAGATGGCTAAAGAGTTTTTTAGACAAAGTCTCTAAAACAGTCGATTCTATTTTCTATTGTTTTTTATTCTTTTTATCCTCTCCGTCAAAAAAATGTTCCTAATTATCCCGGTTATATTAGTTGGTTGAAAGACTCAAAAGTCTAAAGGAGTGGAAGGCTACAAATACACAAGATTCAGTTCCGATAGCAAGACAAAAATCGACTTCTATATTCTTTCATTCCTTTGGATTTTTTGGATTTTTTTTGAGATTCTCTTTTTGTTTCCTACTCCATTACATGACTTTCCTAGAGCCCGGCTAAGTGATGTACGCAATACAAAGTTCATGATGTAGAATTCATGTGGTTCAGCCTATTGGCTTAGATCATCCGAACTAAGTCTCTTTCCAATTTGATAATCCCAATGAATGCCTAATTGTATTGTCTTTTTTTTCTTAGACTCTCCATAATCCAAATGAGACCTCAAATCCTATGTTTCATCTCGAAGAGAGCCTTGAATCTATAGAATTGTCGAAGTGAAGATCCGTTTTTTATCATTCAATGAGCATCTTGTATTTCATAAAAATTGGGGGCAATATAATCTTTACGCAAAGGCCATCCTAT